CTTATCTTATTACTTATTCTAAGTCATTCTAAGTCATTCTAATCTAATAGACAAATGTTAAGAATACCAAAATGCTATAAATATCTCTATTTTTACGTTCGAATATATTATTCGAATAGAGTCTAAAAAATACTGGTGTTTTTTGATGAAAGAAAAAAGCCCCTTATCGGATTTGAACCGATGACTTACGCCTTACCATGGCGTTACTCTACCACTGAGTTAAAGGGGCTCCTTTGGCTCAATTCATGAATCATAATATTGCATACAAGATATATCTATTCTATAGAGATATGTTGTATAATTTATATATATAGATTCTATATTCCATTTCATTAATATTACATACTAAATCAAGATTCCATGTCATATATCTAAAATAATATATAGATTAGATCTAAAAAATCTATTATTATGTAATAAATATATATATGCATTAGACTCAGCAATAGACTCAGAATGGATATGGTTGATTCCAGAACGAAAAATTGGATTTATTTAGATATTATTCTAGGGTATAGGTTGAACATACGGGTTTAGAAATAAAACTGGAATGAATTGTTTCAAGACTGAAATTGACTTCTCTATTTCTATTCTATATAATATATATTCTAATAAATCAATAATTAATTTGATTGATATGATCTTAAAAATGAACAAATATGAAAGATATTTGATCGAATCATATGATAAAAAGGTGCAACTTGTCCGACGAATCAAACAAATTCTTTAAGAAAAAATTTTGAGAACTTCTTGTCTTGATCCACGCCTTCCCAATTTCATATTGTTTGTTAATTTCCTTGCTTATTCTTAAATAAGAAAATTTCAATTTTCTTGAAAGAAGGATCCTGACTTCATATTACTTCTATTTATTTAGATTTATCTTGATTTTTTTCTTTTTTTGTGAATTAATGAAGAATAAATATAGATTGAATAATGAATAAATATAGATATAGACACTCTATTTGAATTAAAAATCTATAGTATCGAATCAAGAATTTCCTATTTCTAGATGTCGATTAGAATAAATTTTTTAGGAAAAAAATCATGAATCAAAAAATTTTATGAAATTATATGAAAGAGGGAAAGACTTTTCGAGTCTAATCAGACTCTTCCGTTATATTGACAATATAAAAAAACTTATCATATGATAATCATCGTATCGTATAATATGATGGCGGTTGGGCAAGTATGCCCCCATCGTCTAGTGGTTCAGGACATCTCTCTTTCAAGGAGGCGGCGGGGATTCGACTTCCCCTGGGGGTAGGGTACTACGAAAAGAAGTTGATCTAGGCTTCTAACTAAGCCTAGAATGGCTTCTTCCTGGGTCGATGCCCGAGCGGTTAATGGGGACGGACTGTAAATTCGTTGGCAATATGTCTACGCTGGTTCAAATCCAGCTCGGCCCAAGAATTCCCTGATCCGCCATGAAATGATATAGACTTTTTCTTTGTTCTTCAAAAATGACGGATATTAACGAATAAAAAAATTTCGGATATATCCTTACCGCTTGAATTGCTCTGTTCCATTTTTTTGTTAGCAAAAATTCCTATTTTGCTAAGAACTCTAATCTCAATTTACGATTTTCAAAATAGTCTTATATCTTATATATAATAATAACCTATAATAAAAACCGAATAAAGAAAAAACTTTTTTTTTAACGATAAAGATGGGTTTTCATTCCATTTGGACAGTACTGAACTAATAATATGTTATGTGTCGCTCTCGATAAAGTATCGATATATCAGTATATCCCTCGTGCCTCGGTGATCCTTATAAAACCGAGATTCGAATTCAAAATTGAAATCGTTTAGTTTCAATGCAAGTATAAATATATATATGTATACTCGATAGCTTGATTTCATGGGGATTGTAGTTCAATCGGTCAGAGCACCGCCCTGTCAAGGCGGAAGCTGCGGGTTCGAGCCCCGTCAGTCCCGAGGAATAAAATCAATCAAATAAAAGCCAATAACATGAAAAAAAGGATCCAAACTCTTTTTAGAGAGAATGCATTTTTTTTTAAGAGAAGTGCTGTCGAAGACAGACTATACATAGTGAACGTTGCTAGAAGATTCAATCTTTTTTATATCTTAGTAGTAGTATAATAATACTAGGACTTTTTTAGGATACTTGTTTGATTTGTTTTCCACGCAAATTAGATCATTAAAAAAAGTGGTTAACTCCTTCTTCTTTTTTATTTAGCTTCTATTGTTTGTTTGAGGTGGTTTGTTTGTAACCAACGGAAATGAAACGTAAAGAGTATTCAAATACTACTTCATCAGATTCATCAGATGAATCTACAAGGAATGGGGTCTAATTTATAGAAAAACAAGAAAGAAGGAGAAATAAAATAATAAATAAGAAAAAAATAAAAAAGAATCCAAAAGAGAAAGGAAGTCGATTGAATTGAATCATGTGAATTGGATCATGAATCCGATTTTGAATTTTGTATGGCTAAAAAAAAGATCTTCCTGTGGTATACTATTCCATTTTAAACGATGAATTGATTTGATAGCTCAGATATTTTATTCATGATATTGATCTGATTCAATATCATCGAGGTTGAATTCAGCCCATTGAATTTTCGGGGTGAAAATTGGCTCATCTCTATGGGATTAAATCCCGAATTATTGCCTAATAAAAATGAAAAATAAAAAACACTGAGATTATGGAAGTCAATATTCTCGCATTTATTGCTACTGCACTCTTCATTCTAGTTCCTACTGCCTTTTTACTTATAATATATGTAAAAACCGTGAGTCAAAGTGATTAAGTTGAATGAAACTTGATTGTTTTTTTGAGGCACCTATTGAAGAAATCGAAGAAATCAAAAGGATTAATTGGAATTTTGCGTCTTAAGTGGAATGCGAATTAGCGGGATACTATTATATGAGATCCGATAGTATGGTAGAAAGCATCTTTCTACCATGCTAGCTAGCATACTCCCAATTATGCTTATTGTAATGGAAGAAGTTGTATATTATATACTTTATATCTTTATATTTTATGTATACATAAAATATATATACATCAAAAAAAAAAGAAAAAAAAAAGAAGGGCTTTTTAAAATAAGAAAGTGTGTCTATAAAACAATCCATACAGCTTGATTCTTCACGTCAATCAATTAGTAGTGCCTTTAGAGTCCACTTCGCCCCCATACTACGAGGGACAGAGAAAAAGTAAAGATGACCATTAAAGCAGCCCAAGCAAGACTTACTATATCCATGTAAATTATGTCTCCTGTCTCTATGAAGGATATTCCACTAGTGTTCACTAATAATAGTGGGATCAATGGCGCATAGTCAAAAAAAGGGGATTATGACCTAACGCCGTTGATGAAAGGCTCCAATAAATCCGCTTCCAACAAGTGATACTCTTTTTCTAGTGGAATCGTAAGGGGGTAAGCATAAAAAAATACGCAGTCACACGTTTGGAAATATCAGGGGGAATCCGCTGAATCTTAAGATAAGATATGGAAAAGCTATTCTTTCTTTTCTTGTCTTTTATTTTATCTATTTTAGTTAGGTTAGGTATTAGGTAAAAAATTCGGGAAAAGCCCTAAAAATGAATTTAGATTCAGGAGTAGATAACGATCTACTCCATCCCTCTGTTTCCCGTTTCATCTAATCATTACTGTCTAATATTTATCTCCGGGATCAACCCGAGGATCACTTATTCATTCTTGATTTTGGTTTATTGAAAAGAAATTCAATTCATTCTTGATTTTTGCATTTTTTCTAGGTGTAGTGCATCTTATCTATCAAAAAAAGTCAATTTTTCATCAGGCTATCGAATTGAATTCAAGAACCAGTAATGAAACACCCCATTACGTAGTGGAATGGAATCAGGAAATCCTTATATGAAATTTTTTTCATTCCACTACTCGAATCTTTCGGGGAATCTTACCCAGAATCCTAAAGGCAAGCATTTCTAGCACTTTCTGTTTAGAAAACGGAACTTCCAGATGTTTAGAATCAAGCAAGTATCCAAAGGCCTTTTCCTACGTTTGCTTCTGCTGGAGAAAAACTAATCGAGTTATATCAGCCAAATCAAATACAAGATTTTCTCCTTTTTGTTGATCAGGCGACACCCGGATTTGAACTGGGGAAAAAGGATTTGCAGTCCCCCGCCTTACCGCTCGGCCATGTCGCCAAACCAAAATAATACCTTACGAAATAGATGAGAATATTGAAATAGATGAGAATAGTCTCTCTTTCTTTGGATGGGATGTGGGATTACTTAATTTCTTTCTTTTTTATTTCACTTGGATTTTTCATTTTGAATCCCATTTTCTTTAATCCCTTGCCCCGAAATAAACCCATCGTTTTTTGTATTGGGTCCATTCCTTTGGTTATATGTTTATATGGATAGTATCTCAAAACATAAATATCCAAAAACTTTTCCTTTTGATATTGAAAAAAAAACTTAATGTGATTTTTCCGTCACAAAAGTCATAATTCGGGGCAAATTGGAACCATTAACTATGAAATATAACTTGAAATTGATGAATGATTCTTGTATTTGAATTTAAAATTTGAGATTCCTAATCCCTATTTTAGGATCCCTATTCTATTATATAATAATATATATAATATAATATATCTAATAATAGATATATAATCTAATACTAATAATATATAAATTGATATATTGATAGTTAACTAAACTAACCCGTATTAATTATTTTCAATAAACCAATTTCCATTCTGTTTGCAACTAAAAGTCGATGGAAACCCCAGAGCAGAAATGCTTATACAAATAGCTAATCGCCCATCTTCCCCCTATATGATATGATCCCCATAGCAAATTCTCAGTAAATTGCCGTGCTTCCATTTTTCGCAAATTGACTAGAAAATAACAATTTAGCTATAGTGCGGTATGTGCGGTCTCGAATCCACCCGCAATAAAAATGAAGGAGGAAACATATCTAACATATCTATAGAAACGTATAAATAGATAGCTATCTACGCACATTTAATAAATACAAGCCCTATTCATTACTA